ACTTGATTCCAAATATCTGGAGGTTCTCAAAAGCGAAGGTTCTGTAAATTCTTGTGTCTAGGATTCAAGTAAAGATTTTAGTTTTAGTAAGTAGTGTAAGGGATACCCAGACCTATCCATTCCCTGGAGTATTTACTAACTGGTCGGCGGGGGGGATATCTAACGAATTAGTAGTTAATAATTCTAATTGTGGAAAAGAAAGGCGGAATCTAGTTTGTATACAAACTCAAAAGAGTCTCTGAATACTCAGGTATTGGATTGGTTTATTATTTATTAAATTAAAATAATAGTCAAAAAATTTTTTGACTCTATACCACAGATTTCACTATTATTAGTAAACAATAATGGAATAATTTCTTCATATTCATAGAAATAGGGGACATAATTCACATGGATATTGTAAGTCTCGCTTGGGCTGCTTTAATGGTAGTCTTTACGTTTTCTCTTTCACTTGTAGTATGGGGAAGAAGTGGACTCTAGAAATACTACTTAACTTTAACACTTTAACTAAAAACTAATTAATTTAATTAAGTTTTTAGTTGAGGAATAAAACTGTATCATTTGTTTTATATTTTTTTCTATTTATAGATCGCTCCGAAAAGTGTTTTTCCATTTTTAAAGATAATAATAACAGAGATTTCAATAATTCCTGCGTTTCCATTTCGAAAGTAGATATAGATGATAGGAAATTGATTTCAAACGAATTTTTCTTAAATTTCACCAAACAGACTCTGATCCAATTTAAATTATATAAGGACAATGGGAAACAAGAGACCCGTTTTCTTTTGTTTTTCTATTTATTAAAATCTAAGATAAAGCCGTTCTCATATTAGTATAATCTCATATTTTAGTAGAATATTAAGTGTCTACGTACTTTCTAGAGGAAAGACAAGAGCAGAGACATGATGCTTGTTCAACAAGATATACACATAATAAGATCTTGATTCAGACGAGTTACATATTAGGGACTTTTTATTTTATTTTCGAAAATTATTTTTTTTGTGTTTTATCGATTCATTTCATATCATGTTTTAAGTGTTAAAAATGGATAAGGTTTTTCATTTCAAAATTCAAAAATAGAAATAGAAGAAGTTTCCATACCATAGAACTCTTTCGAGCATCTATCCGCCAGTCAATCAATTCAATTACTTTACTTCTTGGGTTGGCAATGCTAAAAAAAGATTACTAAGTTGGTTTTTTTATTCAGATATACCATACTTTTTTTCTTTCTTTGATTCTTTTGCTTTTGACAGATACTGGGGTTTCTATTTGAAAGAATCCGAAATTTAAGAATTAGAGCTGTAAAATAAACGTAAGGAACGAGTTTCCCTTTTGATTATTTCGGATTGATCAGAATCAATCCAAATTGATCAAATGGATGTAGCAAAAAAATAGAATTGGGATAGTTATGTACATAACATATATGAAGATATATATTGTGGATTGATCGATATTAAATTAAGTCTGTATTTTTTATTAGAATTTTTATAGTACAACTTCCTACACGAAAAACAAAAACATTAATCGAATCATGGTAGAAAGATTCATATGAATCTTTCTACCGTATTATATTATCGATTCTCATCGAATATTGCTGATTACAATTAATCAATGAAATTGTATTCTTTCTATTTTTCGAAGTCAAGTTTCATTCAAATTAATCATTTTGGCTGACCGTTTTTACATAAATAATAAGTAAAAAAGCAGTAGGAACTAGAATAAATAGTGCAGTAGCAATAAATGCGAGAATATTAACTTCCATAATCTCATCGTTTTTTTACTTCGCATTAACTCGAGATTTAATCCCATAGAGATGATAAAAATTTTACCTGTAAATTGTAATTCATCCTATATGAATTACATCTTCATAATATTGAATCAGATTAATATTATGAATAACAATATCTGAGCTATCATATAAATTTGCCGTCGCGAATTGAATAGTATAACATAGGAAGATCTTTTATCCATACTGAACCCAAAAGATCCAAAAAACGAAAAAGGGGATTTGTCATCTAAAAAAAAATTTCGTTATTTATCATTCTTTTTTTATTCTTTTTCCATAACTTGGCGTCTTCCTTGTACAATTAATCATCTAACATCTAATGAACTAATGAAGTTTCCCTTTTCCACTTACACCGGTTACAAAAACCCCAAAACAATAACTAAAAAGGAAAAATTCTTTAAGAAAGAAAAAAAGAAAGGATTCTGCATTACTTCATTACAAAGGGTCTACAAAGGAAAGTATAAGATCCTTGCTTGATCTTTCTTTTATTTTATTCTTATTAATAGTAATATACTCCCTCCTTTTCTTGGGTTTATTACTAGGATGAAAGTGCAACGTGCAATTTGAATGAGAATGAGATAGAATGTTTCAAATTGAAATTGGTTAGTCATTGAGATGTCACAAAATTGGGTACAGAAAAAGGATTAATCTGAAACGTATTTTGTCAAGGGAATTTTGAATAAAAAATTGGGTTGTGTATTGTACAAAAAACAA